TGTTTCTTACTTGATATTAGAGGTCGAATGAAAACCATCCAATTGCAGGTAATGCCAAAATATTTCTATTTTGTGAGGATGAATCAAATAAGGGTTTCCTTAGAAAAGGATTCTCTCAAAAAAGATTCTATCAAAAAGGATTCTATAAAAACAATGATAACTAGATACGAATAGAAGAAGAAAAGAAGGAAATAAAAAAACATAGTATAGAAAAGATATCCAAAATGATATAGAAATCATTATCCTACCCTTATTTTTTATTTCCTTAATTTAATTGAATTTCATTTGATTAGGGCAAAACCTCTGCCTTTTTTAAAATATCCTGAACAGTTCCTGTAGGTTGAGCACCTTTTTCAAGGAAATAGAGAATAGCGGGAACGTTTAAATAAGTTTGATTCTTGATCGGATCATAAAAACCCACTTTCTGAAGATCTCTTCCTTCTCTTCGGGATCGAACATCAATTGCAACGATTCGATAGACGGCTCATCGGGATAGATGTAGATGAAAAAGAACCCCCCCCCCCTAGAACCGTATAGGAAGTTTTCTCCTCGTACGGCTCGAGAAAAAATGATGTTTTGTCTATGGATAAAATTAGAATTAGAATAAATAGAAAATCTGTAAAATGAATTATTCTATAATATAATTTCAAATTTCAATTTAACTCATAGTCATTTTTATTTAGCTGCGTTGCTGAAAAAAAAATCATTTGTACTCATAACTCAAGTTCAATAATATAATATAATAATAATAATAATAATTCTCAAATATATTAAAGATTTTTAAGATATTTTTTTATTGAGTGGTCTTTAACCCACCGTTTTTGTCTCGTTTAAAATTTATTTGGATTCTTTATTCGGATCCGTGAGACAATTGAAGTGGTGTTTCCTTGTTCTGGGATCCTTTATTTTTTTTTTAATCATTGGGTTTAGACATTACTTCGGTGCTTCTTAATCCTTTCAAAATGGTAGCAACATACCCCTTTTGGGATTTCTTTCTATCAAAGAATCATACCGAGGTTGATTCATGCGCGATACACTATCGATCGAAAAAGTTTTAGCCGTTCCAACAATTTTGAAAATTTGTTGGAATGGAATCCTTTCGATTTCTATATCGAAGATATACTTACGAAGTTGTTCCAATTTATTAATTGGCATTAACCCTAGATCGTTGCCCCTGAGAAATTAATAAATACTTTCTACTCGAGCTCCATCATGAACTATTTACATTAGAACCCAATAAAAAAAGAAGGGTTCTAGTAGAATAGAACAAACGACGTCGAGCCAAGAGCACCTTCATTCCTATATAAAATGGTGGATGTAACAATAAGAATCCACACCGGATCATGTCCTTCAAGTCGCACGTTGCTTTCTACCACATCGTTTTAAACGAAGTTTTACCATAACATTCCTCTAATTTGGAACCAGTATGGAATTGATTCAATTATGGAATCATGAATAGTCATTGGTTCAGTCGGTACAGAGACATAGTTATTTATATTTAATAGAGAATATCTACACAGATAATAAAGATTTTTCTGAATAAATTTTAGCAAAATGCCGTCTTTTTTTGTCTGAATAGAACATTTTTCTATAAATATCTATCTCAAAAAAATATCTAACAGAAATATTAATAAATCCAAATATAGAAATAACATAACTAACAGAAATCGCACAAATAAAATAAATAAATTCTATTTGACTCTGCCTCTTCAAGTGACTCAATAAGATAGACTGACCATTTTCAACTTCCCAACCTAGAAGGAATCATTACAAATCTTGATAGTTGAAAAAGTTTTCTACTTCTACATCATTCTTTGAGTCAAGTTTTACTCCTTTTTATTATCATAAAAAAGCAAGATCTCTGTTTCTTTTCAAATGGAATTGTCAATGATGCAAAGCAAATAAGCTAAATAGATCGAACAATAAAAAGAAATATCATTGTTAAATATTTAAATTTTCATATTTTAGGGATGCAATTTAGTTTTCACAAAAATGGAAACACTATTGTCACTGAAATAGGATAACCATACATACCTATAGGCTAAGCACTTCCTCGTTTTATATGTATTTTCATATTTTTTTAACCTGAGGTTAAGTAATCTTTCTCCAACTGTGATCTATGCCCCATTTTCTATGGGTCACAAAAGGGTTCAGTTACTTTTGCATGTCATTTGAACTCGATTTAGTTTGGTTTGTGAAAAAGTCAGATATGATTCCGCGAAGAATAAAAAAAGTCTATCCAAACCTTGAAACAGAACCTTGTTGAACAAAAAAGAAGTATTAGAATACAATGGATATGCTCTGGGACGGAAGGATTCGAACCTCCGAATAGCGGGACCAAAACCCGTTGCCTTACCGCTTGGCTACGCCCCATTTCTATTTTTATTGGATACTTATACTATTAAAGAATAATATTGGTATTAAGTGTTCGTCAATTCCAGTCCAACTATAGAAAATCTTTATTCTTTATAGAATCTATTATAGATTCGTGCTAGGATTTTGGCATGTGTATCTCTAGAATTAATTCAATGGAATTTATTGATCATTACATATAATTCAATTAAGATATTGTATGAAAGTATGATTTCTTCTATTCTCCTTTGAGAATCGGAGGATTTTTGATTGAGCGGAAAAAGAAGGATTTTTTGTCTACCTTACTTTACTTCATTTTTCCTTATATCAATAACTCAATCAAAATGCAATTATCTCGACGAAAAAAATGTCTGTTATGCTTAATATCTTTAGTTTGATCTGTCTTAATTCTGCCCTTTATCCGAGTAGTCTTTTCTTGGCCAAATTGCCCGAAGCCTATGCTTTTTTGAATCCAATCGTAGATGTTATGCCAGTCATACCCCTGTTCTTTTTTCTTTTAGCCTTTGTTTGGCAAGCTGCTGTAAGTTTTCGATAAGATCTTTAATACTATCCTAGAAAATTCATATTTATTCGAGAAAAATTATAACAATTGATAAGATCAAATAAGTCTGACAGTATGAACCTTCGATTCAAACATTGAAATTCTCGGATAGCCACGAGACGCCCTATTTCCTGATTTTAATCCTTTTTACGGCGAAATACCTTATTAGCTTCGGGTCCCTTACAATATCTAATTTGGGTATGAAAGTGATTTGTGGTAATCAAAGACTCTTATTACAAATTTTAACTTCATTTGAATTTCTGAACATTCTTTTCTATTTCTAGAATTCTTTTCTTGGTGTCAAAATAGGATATGTGATATAAAAATGGAGGATCTATTGTCTTTTCTCGTTTTTCTTTTTCAAAAAATGATCTTGGAGGTTGTGTAATGCTTACTCTCAAACTTTTCGTTTATACAGTAGTAATATTCTTTGTTTCTCTCTTCATCTTTGGATTCCTATCCAATGATCCAGGACGTAATCCTGGACGTGAAGAATAATTTTTTTGTTTTTATTGCTTGATTTTATAATTTTCTTAAGATTTTTTTTAGCTATTCCACATATTTAACAAGGAAAAAATAAAAAGGGGTTTGCAAAATTTGAAAGAAAAAATGGAAACTCATCAACGGAAACGGAAAGAGAGGGATTCGAACCCTCGGTACGAATAACTCGTACAACGGATTAGCAATCCGCCGCTTTCGTCCACTCAGCCATCTCTCCCAATTGAAAAAGATAATTACTATCTTACATTACACATCAAGTAAGGATTAAAGAAAGTATTTCTTTCACATTCTTTATCGTTATTATATAATTAGCAATTCAATTTAGATGCTCGAAAGATCCAAATGGAAAGATAAATAAAGAACACCTTCTTTCTTTTATTTTGTTCGAAGTGCCTTTTGGGCCTGGCCCGGTCAATACCCAGCCAGGCCTTTTTTTGTTCCAACGAATTCCCTTTATTTATAGGCAACATACTATAATATAAATAGCCAATTTGGTATCTGTATAAGAATATCCGTTCTGGGGTTTACATATACCTATAATTTTTGTTATAATGGAAATTGAGAAGGATTTTTGATTAAAAAAATAAATTAAGTATGTATCAAAAAATTTTTGCTTATTCTTATGTCATTAGGCAAACCAAAATTTATATTCAAATCCAAGAATAATTCACGAATTGTCAGTCAATAAATAGTTAATGGTTCCCATAAATTTAGGCTTTTTGAGTGAAAATATACATTTGATTTTTCAATATAAAAGTGAGTGGAAGTTTGTGTGTTTTGAGATACTATACAATCAATCGAAGGGGCAGATCAAATACAATCAAAAGGGGAAAAACGGTTTCTTTTCTAATTTTTTCTAAATTTAGAAAAAAGGATTAAAAAGGGATGCAAGTACAATAAACTCAAGTTTACTAATACAACTCAAAAAGGGAAATTTTTATCCTATTGTGTATCGTTTTGGCGGCATGGCCGAGTGGTAAGGCGGGGGACTGCAAATCCTTTTTCCCCAGTTCAAATCCGGGTGCCGCCTCATCAACAAACGAATCGAAATCTCTTGTTCTGTTCCGCTATTTTTTTATGTTCTGGGGATTTTGTAAAAGATTGGAAATCTTTGAATCTAAAATTCAAAGAAAGATTATAATGGTCGAAGCAAGACTTCCAGATTCTCTTCTACTGCTAATGTAATGTCTATTGATTGGGTCTTGAATTACATTGGATAACCGGCCGAGAATTCCACTACTAGTTGGGAAAGTACTTTCTATACTGTAATCTACATATATAGACTCGCGAGAATCTCTGAGTGTTCAGCCATTCAATCACTATTAGATTGAGATTGGATAGATAATTTATCTTTTATAGAAAATAAAAAAAAAAAGCCCAAAACAATTTTTACCCCTCGTCAAGAGTATAATATACTATATCCCAACTCCTTCAGAGAGACAATCGGGAAAGGGTACGGATTATAAATCATATAGGAATTTTTCAAATCCATTTATTTGATTGATTCATCAATAGTGTTCGCCCAGAATCCCTTTTTGACTCTGGACCATTCATTCTACTATTATTAGTGAGCAATAATGGAATAATTCTATCATAGAGATAAGGGACATAATTCACATGGATATAGTAAGTCTCGCTTGGGCTGCTTTAATGGTAGTCTTTACTTTTTCCCTTTCACTCGTAGTATGGGGAAGAAGTGGACTTTAGAAGCACTCCTAATTTAGTTGAGAAATGAAAAGGTATCAATTGTTTTATAGATCGTTCTGCAACGCATTCTTTATTTAAATTGAAATAATTTTCAAATAAAAATATCTTCATTTCGAAATTCCATTAGATTCTAGTGGAGAAACGTATTCTATAACAGTAAAACAATTATTTCAGATTCATTGGAAGTTTTCAGATTCATTGGAATTGGAATATAAATATATATATATAAATGTATGAAAGAAAAGATTGGGTCCTACGTCAATTCCAAATATGGATTAATAACTACATATATTGAATTGAAGATAGAAGCTAATATAGCATACCCTTTTTATTAGAAAGTCAAGTACAACTTTATACACTACTATAACACTAATAGAGAGTATGGTAAGTAATAAAGCAATTTCTTACTTACCATACTCTCGGATCTCATAGAATATCGCCGATTATAGCCCCTTGATTTCAGCAAAAATAGAATACTTTTCTTTTGATTTCTTCAAAGAATTCAGAAGTCGAGTTTCATTTAAAGTAATTAATTAATTATTTTGACTTACTGTTTTTACGTAAATTATAAGTAGAAAAGCAGTAGGAACTAAAATGAACAGTGCAGTAGCAATAAATGCAAGAATATTTACTTCCATAATCTCATCGTTTTTTTTTATTTCACAATACAATAACTCGGGATTTAATCCCATAGAGATGATAAATCTTTCACCTGTCAATTCAATGAATGCATTACCTATCGATGATATTGAATCGGATCAATATCATGAATAACAATATCTGAGCTATTAAATTAATTAGTCGTGGAGAATTAATAGTATATAACATATGAAGATCTTTTATCCATACCGAATCCAAGATAGGATTCCCGGACCAATCAAAAATTCCTTTATTTATCCTTCTTTTCTGTTCTTTCTTTTCTATAACCTACCTTAGGTCTTCCTTCTAGAACCATCAAATGAAGTATAATCTAACCCGTCCGTTTCCATTAACTACAAAACCCCACCAACAAACAATACAAGCGAAGTGGAAAAAGACAGGAATTAGGTTTTAAATTTTAGCTCTTTTCTTTGGAAGACAAAACAAAGAAGTATGAGAAAGACGAGTCGCGGCAGAAAAGATGAAATATTCTGTCAACTTCACTATTTTAGTTATTTTCATTTTATTTTAGGGTGTGTTCTTTCTTCGAGAGAATCCTGAAAAAAAAAATAGAGGGAAACCCCTTCGGAATTCAATTATTCTCTCTGTCCCTTCATTTCACAGAAAATGGAGAGGCGAATTGATGTACTTATTGGATCCGTCGGGACTGACGGGGCTCGAACCCGTAACATCCGCCTTGACAGGGCGGTGCTCTAGCCTATTGAACTACAATCCCAGGGAAATCAGAAGAGATCTAGCAGAAAATTTAGATTCTTTTTTTTATTCTCTTGTCTTGTATCAGGTATTTCTTAAGAACAAGAGGGTTATACCATCTGATAGTAGATTGGCGAATTGTTGGGCCGAGCTGGATTTGAACCAGCGTAGACATATTGCCAACGAATTTACAGTCCGTCCCCATTAACCACTCGGGCATCGACCCAACGCCTAATTCATTTTAGACGTTCCATAATCAACTTCCTTTCGTCTCCCAAGTAGACTTGACAAATACATATCACTTGAAATCAAATATAACATTTGATATAAAATAGAAAGTCTCTTCTGAGTAGACTAATAGAAGGACTTGACAAATACGGATCACTTGATAGAAAATCCCACTCCTATAGTCTTTAGTCTTGGTATACCCCCAGAGGGACTTGAACCCTCGTTTTCTCCGTGAAAGAGAGAGGTCGTAACCACTGGACCATAGGGGCCTATGCCACCTTCATTCATAAATCAACTAGAAATAGGTAATAAGACAAATACCATAGGTAACTAAGGCCACTTTAACTTAATATAACTCAGGCCTGGAGCCGCCTTTAGGATTTAGGTGATGCATAGGATATAAATAAAAGGGAAAAACTCGTTAACTATTCTGAGGATTAATGGTAATCAAACTTTACCATTAAACTATACAATCTTGAAACTTGATTTCATTGGTCTTTCTCGTCTTTATCTTTCTGATTCCCAAAGGGTTATGCGTTGGATCCAAGATCCTTCACTCCGCAGTAGATTCAAGGTGGTTTACCAAACTATGATTTGTTCGGTCAAATTATATTGAGCCCTAAGTCATACTGTCAATTAACGACAGGACAGGACAAGAGGGCAATAAAAGAAGAGAGAAGACGGAGATCTAGATTAGCTATACCCGCGTTAATAATAATATAAGTTAATAAATACAACATTCATACAGTTTTCTGGTATTCAATATTGAAGTAGATTAGAATATCTATGCCGTTATT